AACAAGATGCTGCAATGGCAGCACTGGCAGAGGCCCACTGAACATGTTTTCTGCAAGAGATATGGATCGAACACTCGCCCTGTTCCGTATCCAATCTGGAATATGACCCGAAAGTCCTTCAACGAAAAATGTGGCAATAGCTTCTAAATCTGCAAGTTCTTCAGGGATAGAGCCTGTGAAGGCATTGAAGGACAGATTTATGAGCGTAAGCTTCTTGCAGTTACTAAGCTCTTTTGGTATGCTCCCACTGAGCCCAGCACCTTTGCAAACAGCCGAGTTAGATTGCCCAGCTCACCGACAGATGTTGGCAGTTCAGCATTGAAGTTGTTCTCTGATATATCAAGTTCCTTCAAACTTTTGAGACCACCAATTGACCAAGGGATGGTGCCTGTGAACTTGCATCCGGGGAGTTGAAGAACTTTTAGCAGCTTCAGGTTACCAATCTCTTCTGGAATGCTTCCACTAAGACCATTCTGTCTCTAAATTAGCAATTCCTGATTTTCCAGTTGACCAATCTCCCTAGGTATTGGCCCCACCAAACTGTTTGATGAGAGATCAAGTGTCAACTGGTTCACCAACGCTGTTATTCCCGGGAATATTGATCCAGTGAGGTTATTCTGGCTTGCAGAAAGGTGCTAGAGCCGAGACTGGTTACCAAAAGCTGCTGGTATCGACCCGTTGAATGTGTTCATGTGAAGGTCCAGGATCTCCTCGAGGATGAAGGCCAGATCACGCCCAATTCGATCCTTGAAAGACCCATTGCACTACAGCGGCAGTTCGGGCTCGAGCAACGGCGGGAGATAAGTCTTCTCTTCATTCAGCATTCAGTCTATCTTCGGAAAGCAGCAATAATTGATGCACGCAGACGATGTGAAATGCTTTCTTGATTTACTAATAGGTGGTGTCTAGACGCTAGGAAAAAGTGAGGATTATAGCTTCTGCCCCATAGACCATTCGGAAATGAGAGGAATTTCACTCCCATCGACTGAGAAAGAAATCGGTGGTCTATTGATTCGAGAGCTAGCCGAATAGCTTAACTATCAGTGACATATGCGAACGACCGGTTCGTCAGTAATGAAAAAGGTATAAAAAAAAGATCCATCTGCGAGTGGTTCGGCTTTTTCCTAAGCAAGGACGGAGCCGTCGAGTGAGGATTGGCTGAGCGTGCTTTCGCTGCTCGTGGTGGAGTACTCTCTGAATTATTCGCTCTATTATTGCCTCAGGATGTGATCGGGATTAAGCCGCGTGTCGATACCCGGGGGGGGGCCGGACTCAAGGGATTCATTCTTTTTCGCACTAATGGAGGACATGAATTCTGGGCAAATTATCTATGTTACAGTCTATTAAAAAAAGGACTTCTAATAAGAAATTATTCTGCTGGCTCGCCTATAAATAGAAGCTTCGGCGCACTCTCTATTTTGCGGGACAAGAAAGAAAGAGTCAAAGCCATGGATATCGCTGCAAGACTTGCAAGCATTCCTGTAGAAATTCAAGATATAGAAAACAATAAGCGCCAATTACAGGAAAGCCTGGATGGCATCTGGTGGCCTATGTTTTTAGGTTCCGTCAATCCATCTTCTTATATACCAACTCATATAGTGAGTCTGAAGAAAAAAATCCGCATTCTTGAAAACAGGAAGAAGGCGCTGCTGGAAGAACAGCAATCGCTCATCGTGGCGGCTGCCCACCCCACCACGGTGGGAAAAAAAAGAAAAAGGTAGTTACTCGTCTATCTCAACGTAAATGAACGAAGTCACTTAAGTCTTCCTACTACTACTGCTCCTTCTTACTTATTTTCGTTTTTTCAGGATCTAAAGAAGAAGAGGTTTTCTTAGCGGGCGTGAATCCGGTAGCTTCGACTTCTGTTCTGTTGTCTCACTTATGAGGAGCTGGTACTTCCTGATCAAGAGTGTAGTGAGCATAAGTATTGTATTGTTCAGTATTTTCTTTTCAGGTGTGGTGTGTAGAGATATCTCATGTATCAAGTGAAGGTGTGGTGTGTAGAGATATCTCATGTATTGCCTTTATGAATAATACTTATGTATTGCCTCTTCTTCTTGTTGTAGAAGAATACTGATGTATTGCAAAGACCTGTTGTTGTTTTATTTCTTTATGTCCCTTTATGACAAAGACTTTCAGATTGTCGATTAATAAGATCTACCTCTTTCTCGCAGCAGAGTATTCGAATGGAACCGCTTTTTCGGCTAGTATTTTTGATTATCACAACACTTCTTCTTAGACTGGACTACTTATCATTGCAAGGCCGCTAGGTTTGACTTCAGAAACTTTTGATTCGGCTAGGAAGTTGTTCTTTCACTGCTGATGAGACTGCTTTTAGCGTAAATAAAGGCACGCTGTGAAAGAATCCACTCGTGTGAACTAGGTTTGCTTTGAGGCAGTGCTAATTGCTAATGTGTGAACTATCACTATACTTTAATAGATTTGAATTGTCCCCATCAAAGATAGGAAAATATGGCCTATTGGGTGCCGATCCACTCGATCCTATGCTATGCATTTGTGACCAAGGCGAGGTAAGATCATGAATACAAGATGGCGATGAGTCATGCCAAGTTTGGGGAGTGTTGCTCGTACCCTCATTGCATGTTTTAAAATAGGGCATACTGCCTGTGATTTACTATTGACTTCCAAGTCGACACGAGATTCTATTTCTTTCTCTCTACACTATGTACTTACTTTTCCGGCTATGCGAGAGAGAGACTTTATCTTTGGTCTATAGGCACAAATCCAGTAGAAAATACCAATCCAACTTCCTCCTAAAATCACTTCTAACAGGCGAGCGTGACTTGTGCGCTTTTTCGTTAAATCGAGCAAATGGATGTGTTTTTCCAGCCACTGAGTATCTAGGCTCATTCCCTTTACCAAACATTGGAGTCGCTGCTCGGGTTTTCTCGAAAGCTTTTGCTTTCTTCGGTACTGGTACTTCGGAATCCGGTGCCAAGCTTTCTGATCTCTCTCCGTGAGGAGAAAATTCCTAGGATTGATGCTCGATTAGATAGTTGATTTGATTTTCTATTACTAGAGCTTGGCAGTGAAGACAGTGCAGCAGATTTTCGCACTACCAGAATGGGTCCTTATGATTCTCAAAGAATGATGAGGGGCAAGGCTGATACCTCGCAGGTGATGCTATCAACTGTGAAGAGGCTTCGAGGCAAGATCTACAAACGTCTGCCTCGGCTCGCTACCAAACTCGTAAGCAAACAGCGGGACGTGAAGCAAGCCAGCTACAGGTGCTAGACGGATTTCTCGTCAAAGAGCGTTCTATTTCTAGATTGGACTAGGCGGGCGCATTGTACCTAGCTACACAAACACCTTATCTTTGCAATCATCAATCGTAGGTTTCATATTCAAGAAATGCGTCTTAAAAGTGAAATTGTTGTAAGGATTCCTTATCCAAGTTATCCGCTTCCTTCGAGGGGGCATAGATGGAAGCTAACACACGCAAGACAGACAGGATGGATTCCCGAAACCCCACTCTCCGCAAGCATTAGCATGCTTGCTCTACACTTAGTGATAAGCTAAAGCCAGTAGAACTTCTCCCTTCTCCTGCCCAGTGAATTGAATCTGGAAGCCTTGTTGTATGCCCTAATTGGTAGCCCTGAACCCACTTTTGCTACCCATGGAAGGGATGTACCGTCGGAATGATCAAATGGGCCCTCCAGCTCAGATTTGTTTAGAACTTAAGGCTCATTCGCCCCTAGCAAAACCTCAGCGGAAAAGCATGCTCTAAAAGCGATCTTTCGCCAAGTCCCAGCTGTGGGCCTTTTTTTATCCTGTAAGAAACCAAAGCATGCCCAGCTGTGGGCCTTTTTGGCTGAAGGCTGTCCTCTGATGACCTCTTATCCATACCATACCGCCGATTGAGCAGATGTTCAAACTCAAGATTGGATAATAGAAAAGGAATCAGTCGAAAGAATTTGTGCTTGGCGTCAGCTACGAAGCCTCTTTTGGAAAGGAACCCGACCTGTCAATAACTCTGATTGAACTGTCTGGCTAGCTATATGCTTCACACATTCCATTCTATGTTAAACTAGTTCCCGAAAATGCCGTTGACTTTCCTTTTGCTCTCGCAGACAGTCGGGATCTCTACTCCTCGAAAGGGTACTCTCCTTTACTTGCGAGTACATAATAGAGGCTTAATACTTCCTTGCTAATTTGTCATTCTGATCGCTACTCCATGAGAGAAGGTGGGTGCGAACTCATCCCCTTTCTTTGATCCCGGATTCTATTCTATTCCCTGACAGAAGTGCGGGACGTTTTTAGATAGCGTTGCGTTCGTGCCTCTTTGCTTAAGAAAGGGGTTTTTTTCTCCGTCTTCTTTTATCTTGGCATGTTTCTTCTACTTGAACAGACCCACTTTGAGAGTTGGCTTCACACTCACACCTTCAAAGAAAGATCGGAAAATGGCCTCTGAGTGAGTCAATGTTATCGCTACTAAAGATAGAGTTTCCGTGGATGTTCTTTCTTTTCGATTGGTCTTTCCGAGTGCTTCACCTCGTAAACTCGGGCCTTCATCCGTAGGGCAAGAATCGGTTTCACTGCTGGTCTATAAATCAGACCAGGGAGAATGTAATTCCATTCCCTCAACATTGGCAAAATTGGAAGGTCAAGCAAATTGAGAGAATTTGAGCGCTTTAACTTAGCTATGTTGGCACGCCAGGGGCAGCGGTTGATCAAACAACCGGAAGCCTTTTGTGCGAAGATATTAAAGGTTTTCCCTTGATGGAGGCTAGAAAGGGCTCTTTTGCTTTTTTACTTTGAGAAAGGCATAATATGGAATATATGAGATGGATTCGTAGGTGATAGCGAAATTGGGTTCTATTCTAGGTCAAGGGGTTAAGGACCTTTTTGAGGAAGATACTTTTGATCCCTTAAATAAGAAGAAGAACCGAAGGTGAAAATAAAAGCAGCAGCCATCTGTGTATCCTCGATAATTAGAAGTATGGCTCGGGCCGGTCTTATTCAATTAAACCGAAAAGGGC